TACCACTGAGTTAAAAGGGCCTTTTTTATTTAATTCCGGAATTATTCACTATGTGGATAAAATATCTATATGTACATATATTATAAACATAAGTATATATGCATTAAGTACGTGCAGTAGATACATAGTGTCTAGTGGCTCATTGTTGAATAATAAAATGGATTTACCTAGGAAGTCTAGGAGAAAATGCAATGAATTGTTTCAAGACCGACTCGAATAGAAATAAATTCAATTGAAATAATTCAAAAAAAAAAAAAAAAAAATACTACTACTAGATTTCTAATGTCGATTCTAATGAATAATTCGTCAATGACGAATAAAAAACAATTCTATGCAATTCTGAAAGGGGGAAAGATCCCTCGGCTAGAATCATTTGATTATATTGACAATTTCAAAAAACGGATCATACTATGATCATAGTATGATGGCCGTTGGTCAAGCGGGCCCCCATCGTCTAGTGGTTTAGGACATCTCTCTTTCAAGGAGGCAGCGGGGATTCGAATTCCCCTGGGGGTAGGGTACTACGAAAGGAAATTGATCATGGATTACCAATAAGTCGAAAATTGATTCTTCCTGGGTCGATGCCCGAGCGGTTAATGGGGACGGACTGTAAATTCGTTGGCAATATGTCTACGCTGGTTCAAATCCAGCTCGGCCCAATAATTCGCCAATCCGCCATGAGATGATATAACTCCCTTTGTACTTCAGAAATACCCGATCCGGAGATAAAAAAGAATCAAATTTTCTGCTAGATCCCGTATTTCCCTGGGATTGTAGTTCAATTGGTCAGAGCACCGCCCTGTCAAGGCGGAAGCTGCGGGTTCGAGCCCCGTCAGTCCCGACGGATCCAATAAATATATCAAAAAATCTCTCCCTTTTTCTGAAGGGGACCGGGGGAAGAATTCCATTGTCAAAGCAAAGGGGAAATCCTTATTTCTTTTTTCTTTCCTTTTGGTAGGAGAAAGACATATGCGGTTGGATTAGTACAATTATTGGTAGCATTATAGTCAGTATTCCAAGAAATGCTGGCTTTTTCGATTGCCCCCGATGCATGTAATGGAATCGAGTACTATACTTTTTTGAGGCGCGCATACACAAAAGGAATTCCTTTCTTGTCCAATACAAAATTGAATATAAGAAAATACTTTCCAGAAAAAACAAAAAAAAAACAATTTATTTTTCTGGCTACGGATTTATGGAACCTGACTTACTAGTTTGAAGTTGCAAAATAGATTTCATGCAAATTGCACACTGAGCTTTTGGTATAGGTGTCCCGGGGCTAATAATCTACGAAGAAAGGAGGGGGAAGGACAGATCAACCAAAGATCCTACTCCTCTTAGAAAGGCGAATGAATCATTTTTCCTATTTTTCATTTTGTTTTAAGGCCCCATCGACGAAAGAACAAATCGGAAAATAGTAAATTTGATGAATATTCATTTTATACGGTCTCATCTTTATCACACTTCTTTGTCTTCCAAGTCAAAAATAGTTTCGTTCTAAACTCCTTTCTTTTTCCATTTAGCTTTTATTGTTTGTTTGGGTTTGTAACTATGTGACCACTGGAAGTGGAAGAGCTATTTGATGAGACTTCATCAGATGATTGTACAAGAAGGAACTAGATAGATTAGAGAGAAAAAAAGAACAGATAATAAAAAATGATAAATAAATAAAGGAATTTTGGGTTAGGTCAGCAATCCAAGTTTGGGGCGGTATGGATAAAAGAACTTCCTATGTTATACTATTCAATTCTCGACGACGAATTTATTTGATAGTTCAGATATTGTTATTCATGATATTGATCTGATTCAAGATCATCGAGAGGTAATATTCATTCATTGAATTTACAGGCCAAAGATTTATCATCTCTATGGGATTAAATCCCGAGTTATTGCGAAGTAAAAAACCGATGAGATTATGGAAGTAAATATTCTTGCATTTATTGCTACTGCACTATTTATTCTAGTTCCTACCGCTTTTCTACTTATCATTTATGTAAAAACAGTCAGTCAAAACGATTAATTATTAACTAATTTGAATGAAACTTGACTTCTGAGTTCTTAGCCAAAATTGACGAAATAAAATGAAAAAGATTCCAATTTCATGTCTTAAATGAAATGAGTGGACTAGAATCGGCAGTATTCTAATAGATAGATAGTATGGTAGAAAGAAATAGATGAATCTTTCTACCATACTATTTATTAGTTAGATTCTTGTTATAAAGCTGCCCCCTGGAATAAAATAAAGATAGAGGCTGCATTTGATATGGATCTATATATCAATCTACAATATTATCTTGATATATGCGAATATCAATTCCATATATGGGATTGACATAGCATCCAATTCCATTTATTTGCTATATCTATTTGTTCTGATCAATCTGAATTACTCCTATGTCTTATAGTTTGAATTACTATATTTTTGATTTCCAATATGAATCTCGGTATCTATTGAGAGAATCAAATCAATGAAGCAAAAGCGATAGATATAGGCATATTC